TTGAATTCTATGTAATGATCAATAAATTAGGTTTAATTCTCTATTTAATTCTCTATCCATACGTGCTCGTAGCAAGAATCTACTCTATTCCATAGCTATTTGGAACTGGAATTGACGAACAAGGAATACCTATATTAGTGTTTAGTAGTTTCAAATAGAAATCCATTTGGGGCGTGGCCAAGTGGTAAGGCAACGGGTTTTGGTCCCGCTATCCGGAGGTTCGAATCCTTCCGTCCCAGAGCATACTCCTTTTATATATCAGAATAACGATATCCGAATCTAAATTGCTCTTTTTTTTGTTTTTAATAACCTTCTTTCTAAGAGTCAAATATTGGAGAAAGTGTGATTCTTGCTTTTGATTTTGAATGATTTCTTAAGATTGACACTCGAAGAACTGCGAGATTGGTGGATCTATTCTATCGAGTTATTTGATCTATCGGGTTATTTGAAGATGCAAGGTAGATTCAAAAAAATTAGTTTATTTGTGTTATTTATAATATTCGTGATATTATTATTTTCGTAATATTATTATTAATGATATTCTTTTTTTTACTAATATTATATATTATACTTTTCTATTCTAATAAAATCTAATATCTAATAAAATCTAATATCTAATAAAAAATATATATATATTGCATTCATACAATATGGGTTAGTTTGAATTCTTATTGAGGCTTTTTCTTCCTAAATTATATATTTATTTCATATAGCATATAGCATATAGAAGGAAATTGATTTCATATAGAAGGAAGAAGTATAGATAGATTACTATGGATCGACTGAACCGATGACTATTCATGATTCCATAATTGAATAAATGTTCCAAACTAGAGGAATGTTATGGTAAAACTTCGTTTGAAACGATGTGGTAGAAAGCAACGTGCGACTTGAAGGACATGATCGGCTGTGGATGTCAAAACCCACCACTTTCCATTATGTAGAAATGAAGGTGCTTTTTACTCGACATCCTTTGTTCTATTATAATCCGGCTTTTTGTTGGGTTGTAATGTAAATAGTACAGGATGGAGCTCGAAGAGAAACATCTATTTTTCAGGGGCAAGGATCTAGGGTTAGTTAATGGAAATCAATAAGTTGGAACAACTTCGTAAGTCTATTTTTGATATAGAAATCGAAAGGCTCCGATTCAAACTATTTTCAAATCAAAAAGAAAATTGTTGGAATTGGTAAAACTCTTTCGATCAAAAGTGTATCATGCGGGAATTAATCGTTCATATGATTCTTTGATAGAAAGAAAAAAAGAGAGAAAAAAAGGGCATGTTGCTGCCATTTTTGAAATGATTAAATATCGCCGAAGTAATGTCTAAACCCAATGATTCAAGGAAAAGATAAAAGATCCTAGAACAAGGAAATACCCTTTTCAATTTTCTCAACAACTAGATTAAAATGAAGAATCGAAATAGATTCTAAGCGAGACAAACAAAAAAGGGGTTAGAGACCACTCAATAAAAGAATGCCTAAGGATTTTTTTTGAGCATTTTGAGAGTTATTTGACTTGAGTTATGAGAGTACGAATGCTTTTTTCTTCTTTTTTTTTTCGAAAAAAAAAAAGACGCTTTAACGGTTTAAATGTCTAATTGATTTGCTGGTTTATGGATTTTTTTGACATTCTAATTCCATACATAGACATAACTTTTAATTAATCATTTTTTTTTCTCGAGCCGTACGAGGATAAAACTTCTTATACGTTTCTAGGGGGGGTATTATTTAACTACATCTATCCCAATGAGCCGTTTATCGAATTGTTGCAATTGATGTTCGATCCCGAAGAGAGGGAAGAGATCTTCGAAAAGTGGGTTTTTATGATCCGATAAATAATCAAACCTATTTAAATGTTCCCGCGATTCTCTATTTCCTTGAAAAAGGAGCTCAACCCACAGGAACTGTTCATGATATTTTAAAGAAGGCGGGGGTTTTTACAGAACTTAGTCTTAATCAAACAAAATTCAATTAATGAAATACAAAAAGAGGGTGTGGATGATTCATATCTAGCTTTGTATAAATTTTTCTTTATTATTTCCTCCCCCCTCTTTTGTTCTATTCATACTAATAAATTTATTATTCGTATTTCTTATTACTATGCTACTATAGAATATTGCTACTCTACTATAGAATACCGTGTTCTATAACAACAAAACCAGATTTTATGGAGCTAATTTTATTGATATAAAATATAGAGAAAAAAGATCAATTGAATAAATGAAGTAATTGCATTTTTAAAAATAACATAAAATAAGATAAAAAAAAACAGATAAAATAACATATAACATATAAAAATAGAAAATATTAATAATAATTAATAAAAAAAAAAGAATAATTATAATAAAAAAAAAGAATTAATAAAAAAAATTGACTTAATTCTTTTTTTTTCATTGTATTTTTTATAGTCTTTTTTCTATTCTTTATTCTTTTCTCAACTCTCAACATTTCTATTCAAAATTTACAATCATATTGACAACAGCGTATTGAACAAATATAA